GAAAGATATTGAAATTTATTATTAATACAAGACCGGAATTTTTGGAGGACTCTTCTGAACAAAAAAATATTTGCCAGCAAAGTTGTTTTTTTTTTTCTTCAAATCCAAAGAATTCTTATTAATTTATACATAGGTCATCGATTTCGCATTGTATGAAAAAGGTAATGAAATAAAATACCCTTTTTTTTTTTACTTTTCGCCGGAAAGAGGATTTAAACTATTTTATCGACATGAGTGTTCTAAATCGAAAAAAGAAATTCCAACGATTTTTTGAAACCATTTTTTGTATTAACATAGTGGTAGAAAGAATACTACACCGCGTCTAGATTTAAAACTGCTTAGCTTTGCTTTAACCGTGGTAAAATGGTCCAAAGTTTTTGGTTGATAGAGAATCAAAGTGGATTTAACAACGAATCACGAAATGCTATGGTTCTCAAATATTTTTTCTTAATTTATTCAAGATTCAATTTTTTCAGAAGTAATTCGTGGGATCATACACTTTTTCCTAGTTATTTCTAAAGAAATAAGTGCAGTTGGTTGGATCCAACCTATTCTTGAAATAAAACAACTCGCACACACTCCCTTTCCAAAAAAAACCAATACACCGAGCACTACACTTAGATTTATTGGATTTGTTGCTAAAATATCGGTATTAAACCCGAAACTTCCGGCGGATAGCCAATAACCCAAACAAAGGAAAGAATCGGTTATATTTTTCATATGATCTCCTTTTATGGATAGATTAATTATCTTTCTACGATTCCGAATTTTTTAGAATTAGAATTCTTTAGAATATAATATATAGAATTATTCTTTAGAATATATATATATTATTATTGGTCGATCAATTGGATTGGAAGATTCCCCATAAGAATCATACTTATTAGAATTAGTTGTTTTAAACGCTTTCTAAAAATTTTCCGAATCAATTTAAATGGAAAGGAAAAAAGGGCATTGGACTAAAAAGAGAAGGAATAAGGCAAGCGGTATGTTAATTTCTTACCCTTACCTTAAATCAGCCCTTCCCCTGTGTTCTTGTACGAACAAATAAAGAATTGTAGGAGTGAAATCACAATAATATAATTCGAAAAACAAGAGCAGCAAATCAAGTGCACGGAAAAAAGAATATAAATTTGTATTTTTCTATTTTTTTAGGGTTAAACAAAAGGATTCGCAAATAAAAGTGCTAATGCTACAACCAGCCCATAAATTGTTAAAGCTTCCATAAAAGCCAGACTAAGCAATAAAGTACCTCGTATTTTTCCCTCTGCCTCTGGTTGTCGCGCAATCCCTTCTACTGCTTGCCCTGCAGCAGTGCCTTGACCAACCCCAGGTCCAATAGAAGCAAGTCCTACAGCCAATCCAGCAGCAATAACGGAAGCGGCAGAAATCAGTGGATTCATGATAAGTTCCTCTCACCCCCCAAAAAAGGAAATAGTTAATGATATAATCAACCAACCAATTATGACTTAATTTTTCAATTAATAAGATTTAGTCAGTCGAAGTAATTGAGAGTAAAAAAAAAATGGAAATAAAAATAATATTTATTGAACTATCCGAACTACTCCGATATTCATTTTTTTTATTCACGTAGTTCTTTTGTAGTTTTTGTCAACCCGTACAACTTTTGTTTTTATCTTACTTTCTAATTTAGAACCATTCTTTTGAATTCTTCGTTCTTTTTCTTGATTTAATTGCTTTAGTCATTCATCAATATTCAATTCATAATTACAGATGAAACAGAAGGGTTTCTTTTTTTGAATCCCTATCAAATTTACAGTAGAAGGACAAATTTAGAAAACTATATTTATAGTTAGTTCATATATAACTAGTTATATATCTAATACCACATATACATGTATTTCTTCCATACCGTAAACCAATTCTTCGTGTCTTAGATTCAATTGGATTCAAGAATCATTCTTTGAAACTTAAAAAAAAAAAGAAGTTTTATAACTATTAGATTATATACACTTAGTTCGACTTCCTTCACTACTACTTTTTTTTTTTTACAATTCCCCAGTAATCTTTTCTATTTTAATATCACTTAAAATCATATACTTATCTTATTTATACCTTATTGATTGCATTTGATTTTACCCTTTATAATATTCAAATAATATAAAATAAAAAGATTCCAAAACTTATTTTCTATATTTTTTTTTATGACTTTATGTTCTCTAAGTATATTATCTTGAGTCGCACATACATTGTGGCGAGCTAAACTAAGAAAAAAATATTATTTCGTAAATTTGTTAATGATGGCCTTCCATGGATTCACCTATATAAGCTGCAGCTAAAGTTGCAAAAATAAGGGCTTGAATACCGCTTGTAAATAATCCAAGAAACATGACTGGTATAGGAACTACTAAGGGAACTAAAGAAACAAGAACAACAACTACTAATTCATCAGCTAATATATTTCCGAAAAGTCGAAAACTTAGCGACAAGGGTTTTGTGAAATCTTCTAAGATGTTAATTGGTAGAAGGATTGGAGTTGGTTGGATGTATTTACCAAAATAAGATAATCCTTTTTTTGAAAGACCCGCATAGAAATATGCTACTGATGTAAGTAAAGCTAATGCAACAGTAGTATTTATATCATTTGTGGGTGCAGCTAACTCCCCATGAGGTAACTGTATAATTTTCCAAGGCAAAAGAGCCCCTGACCAATTCGAAACGAAAATAAATAGAAACAAAGTTCCAATAAAGGGAACCCACGGACCATATTCTTCCCCAATTTGGGTTTTGCTCACATCTCGAATGAATTCAAGAACATATTCAAAGAAATTCTGACCGAAAGTGGGAATGGTTTGCGGATTTCTAACAACTAGAATGGCTGAAACTAATAAGATAGCAATTACAACCCAAGAAGTAATAAGTACTTGGGCATGCACTTGGAACCCCCCTAATTGCCAATAGAGATGTTGACCTACTTCCACGGAAGATATATCGTATAATCGTTTTAATGTGTTGATGGAACATAATAGAATATTCATATTGCCCTGCCCTCGAAAAGAAATAGAACTTGAAAGAAATTATTTTGATTCAACCATCTCTCTTTTTTTTTTGTCTGCTTAAATCTTATATTTTGAATACTGACTAATCACATAATATTTCTATTTTTTTTTTTTGTTTTTTGCGCGATTTAGTAATTTAGTAAGATTATAGTAACCGATTCTAAAAATCTATGAAATTCCCAACTGAATAATTTATTTTATTAAAAATTAATATTAATTAAGAATTTCGTATATAGCTAGAACGACCCTCACAAATTGCAAAAACTAATTTGTTAAGAATTAATCGGATTGAGGCTATAGCATCATCATTAGCTGGAATCGAAATATCCGCGAGATCGGGGTCGCAATTTGTATCAATTAAACAAATCGTTGGAATTCCCAAAGTGATACATTCTCTGAGAGCGTTAAATTCCTCTTGTTGATCAACGATTATCACAATATCGGGTAATCCCGTCATATATTTAATGCCACCGAGATAGGTTTCCAAGTGAGATAATTGTCTCTTCAACATAGCGGTATCCTTTTTTGGAAGACTGTTGATTCTGCCCGTCTTTTGTTCCGTTCTCAAATCCCTGAACTTCTGAAGTCTTGTTTCTGTAGTATACCAATTGGTTAACATGCCACCGAGCCATTTTTTATTAACATAATGACATCGAGCTTTTATTGCAGCTCGTGCTATTGAATCAGCTGCTTTATTTTTTGTGCCAACAATTAAGAATTGTTTCCCCTTATTTGCTGCATCAAAAGCTAAATCACAAGCTTCTGATAAAAAGCGAGCGGTTCTAGTAAGATTTATAATATGAATACCTTTACGTTTTGTGGATATATAAGGTGCCATTCTAGGATTCCATTTACTAGTACCATGACCAAAATGAATTCCTGCTTCCATCATCTCTTCCAAAGTTATGTTCCAATATCTTTTTGTCATTGATCCCCACAAAAAAAAAAGAGACAGGGTGTCCTGAAATAGAAAAATAAGATTTTGTTCCAATGGAACCTTCTCTTCTATCGAAGACTGGCCGTTGATACATGGTCAGGCCATTCATTTTTTTTTCCTTTTTTCTCTTTTAAAGTTTAATCAAACGACCCCTCTTCTCTTAAAAGGGGTGAATCCGTTTTTAGGAATCATTTAATCCTAGAAAATAATTGCTGTGACGTATCGCATAAATTCTTAAAGAAATTCAAAAATTCTTAATTCTCTGTGGTGGAACAAAATATCTTTTATTTCCTCCTTGAAGAAATTTTTTTTTTTTGTTTCCGGGGCAATCTTGGTATGTTGTCTTAGCTTAAAAGGGTGTATCACTTTTTTGAATCCGGTACCAACGGGTATCATTCCCCCCAAAACTACGTTCTCTTTTAGACCTTTCAACCAATCGATACGACCTCGGAGAGCTGCTTTTGCTAAAACTCTAGCAGTTTCTTGAAAACTCGCTTCGGATATGAAACTTTGGGTATTCAGAGATGTTTTTGTAATTCCAAATAATAGAGCGCGGTAATAAATTACTTCTTCCAAGGCACGCCCCGCTCGTTCAGCTCGCAACAATCCAATTAATTCGCTGGGTGAAAAAACATTAGACATTCCATCTTCTGAAACCAATACCTTTGATGTTATTTGACGTACAATAATTTCTATATGTCTATTATGTATGTGCACTCCTTGGGATCGGTAAACTTTTTGGATTTTATTAACCAAAGAAATTCGACTTTGGGCAATAGTTAGCTCAGCACCAATAAAAAATCCCCAGGGAATGCCGAGAATTTTGGTTATATCCTCGTTCCAAGCGTCAACTCTCTTTCCTAGGTTCATCGATATTGAATCAATCGAACGCACTTCTAATACCTGTTCCACTTTTGGAAGACCTTGTGTTATATCACCAGATCTCGATTTTTCATAAATAAATGTAACTAATACATCCCCTTCAAAAAGGATTTCTCCATAATGGCCATGAACTGTTGCTCCCGGAGTTGCCAAATAGGTATTAGCCGATCTTATTAATACGGAATCAATTTGAACAATCAAAACTTGCCCCGATTTTAGGTGTAGTCTACTTTTTGTTTGAGCTAAACATATATTTTCACAAATAAATTGCCCCAGGCTAATTATTGTAAACGTTTTTTCACAATATTTATGATCATAATTATGATGGAGAAAATGCCAATTCAAACGGAATGGATTTAAAATGATGTTGCTGCATGGATTGAGCTTATAAATTATCTCGTTTTCGTCCATTAAATAATATTTAAAAATTTGACAAGTTAAAGGAAACTTGTCAAGTTGCAAATTCTTATTCATCGAGATCTGATTATGAGTTATTAAGAGGTAAAATGAATAAGAATTTGCAACTTGAAGTGCTATTCCTAAAGGGCCTAATGAATTCTTAAGATCTTTCTTCGTTTTTTTAACTATCTTTTTTAGCCTTAGCCCGTTGTGATATTTTACATTGCTTAATGGTCCTATTTGAAAACAATCAGATGATGACAAAATTATCAAAGATTGGCATTCCGTATTTCTGTTCAACAACATACGAATAGTTCCATGATTTTGGATATGTGATTGTTTACTTTTTGCCTTGGAATAAATAGAAAAAAATGGATTGATATTGATTCGATCTGACTCATTATTCGAGATCCATTCTGAACCGGACGAGTCATTCCTTTTTCTGATATACGAAATATAGGATTTTGCTAAGTCAATTCTTAGGAAATATCCAATCAAACCATTTGTATTTACTTCAACAAAAGAAGCACGGGATTCTTCGATAGAAGAATTTTTTTTGTCTTGATCCCAATTCAATACTAAACAAGTCCGAACTAATTGAATGCTTGTGTCAGAAATTCTACGAATTGATTTTCCATTTCCATAAAGAATATAATTGAGAACTTTAAGTTCCAAATTATCCCTTTCCTGGAACAGATCTTGAGGAAAAAGTTTTACTAAATTGATACTATTCGTTATTTCATATAGAATTACGGGTCGAACCAAACAAAAAGACTTTTTCTTTATAGTTGTGATCCATTGGACATAGATCCAATTTTTTTTTTTTTTTGATTTCTTAGAATCTTTTTTTTTTAACCTTTCGGGTCGTATCAAAATGCCACTGTGTCGGCATATCTTATCCATCTCTTCGGGAAAATGGATATTCCCCGAAAATATTTGTAATTCCATTTTTTTTTTTTTCTTCTCCATTCGCACCAATCCGCCTATTCGACTTCTTATATTTAAAGTGATTGGTGTATCGACTCCAATGATACTATTGTTCCTTACCATTATGGAAGAAGATTCGGGTAAAATATGCACTTCTTCGGGAATGAAAAAAAATCGATCGACTTTGATTTGGTATTTTGGTTTAAATTCTTTTATTCCTTGATATTCAATTAAATCCTTTTTTTTTAAAGTGGGAGTAATTCCAATAGTCCTATATTTAGGAATTCCTGAACTTTTTATTCTGTATTGCGGATCGTCGAAATAAACAAGAATACTATTTTTACGAAAAATACCATTCATGGGTATTTCAATCGAGATATCGGAAGAAGACATTAATTGTTTGTCTAGCTCTTGAATCAATTCGAATGGAAATGGAATGATGAATCTATTTCTTCGTCTCTTTGCCAATAAATCCAAAGTCGTGTGGGAAAAAGTAGGATGTATAAAATGAAAATGAGACATACACCTAATTGGATAAAATTCTGAATAATCGGGAATCCCACTTTCTTTTTTATCATAAGGGTTAGAAATAAACAATTTATGTCTTACTAGATCATTTTTAAAATTTTTTTTTTTAAAAAAGGGGTTACAAATAGATCTTTCTCCAATAGAACGAGAGTAAATGTTTATTTGATCTTGGTCCTTGAAGAATGAAGAAGAGAGTGTACTCCACCTGCATGACCTTCCTGATAATATCCATAAACGGCTTGTCTTTGGTAAGATATGTACATTACTATATTCAAATTCAGATTCAGATGAGTGATATACATTAGTACTCCAATGCAATTCTCCCTGTGAGTTAGAATAAATATGTTTTCGAACTTTCTCCTTCCAATTCAAAGTGTATGTTCCCCCACGAATCTCAGCAATCACTTGTTCTGATTTTACATATTGATCATTTTGAACTAATAAAAAACTATTTGGTGGAATAGTCACATTATGAAGAATATCATCACTTTCAATAGTTACATACAAGTTTATATAAGATAAAAAAGCAGGATGCCCATGACGTGTACGCGTAGGATGAACAAAATTCTCATTAAATTGAATTTTTCCATTAGTTGGGGCTCGCACATGTTCTGCAGTACCCCCTGTGAATACTCCACCTGTATGAAAAGTTCTTAATGTTAATTGAGTACCTGGTTCTCCAATCGATTGGCCCGCAATAATACCTACAGCTTCTCCCAATTCCACCAGGTTGCCATGAATCGGACTCCGACCATAACACAATCGACAGATCCAAGATGTATTCCTACAAGTAAAGGGGGTTCGAAT